GGAATTGCCTAAAATAAGGTGTTTCACTCTTTATTCATTTCTAAAAATCATAGGTATGTGGTTTGTCTTTCTATCCTATTTTGAGTCGAAAAATGACGAAAAATACGGGGTTTTGGCACCCTGATTCCTATCTATAAACAAGTCAGCTCAAACTTTATGATCACTTTCATGCTAATTGTCTTGAAAAACCCTTTGCCTTATTGAAAGTACAGCTTCCTCTTTATCTAGTGTAGGTGGGGGTTCCCTTGCACCCAAGATGGAGCTTACACCGGCTAATGCATTTATTCCCAGCGAAGTCCTCGAAAGAGGCACGATCGATAGGACAGGTGCAGCAAAAGCTGTTGATTGATATCACTCTTTCAAGAAAACTTGTACCCAAGCTAATCAAACCCGCTATCGAATCAATATGGTTTAACAAAGACTGGGCTGCTAGAGCAAGTGTAGCTATCGATGATTACGGTATTTAACCAATTAAGTAAAACCAGTGATAGAGATTGATATTCCTTTCCTTCAATATGATCCTTGCGGACAATCCGGAATGAAATCCTTCAGCCTTACTAGTTAAAGACGGAACCTTACACCACCCTTCGATGGTATCGGTTAAATCAATCTAGTCTAATGTCGTCATCAGCGGCCTTAGGTCGGGTATAGCGTGCTAGGGTAGAGGATTTCAATTCAGTATACATACCCCATACTTTAGAAATAAGAACACTCCTCTTGCTCATTTCCCATACTTGCTATTATTTCCTTGAAATAAAGGATCTGTTGCCCCTCTCAAGTACCCTTTAAAGGAGGATATCTCAATCTTCCTCTTACCCTCGCTAAAGAATTGAAGTGTAGCCCATTTGAATAAGGTTAACAAAAGATGTGAGCCAACTCCTTTCCTAAAGGCTGGGAACAAGGTTACCTCTTTTCTTTCCCCTAAAGGGTACCATTTCTTTCTTTTCTTTGGAGAAAATTTTCCTAAATGAAAGGATTTATTAGGATTTTCCTGTGACCAAGACTGAGAATCAGCATCCAAGTCAACGGTTGCCACATTGTAGGAAACTTCTTTATTAATTTCCGAATTTTCAAGAATGAATTGATCCTCCGAGGATTTGGTTCCCTGAAATTGCGCCCTTTCCTCTTCAAAGCCGTTTTCCAAAATTGGAAATCTGGAACCACCACCCTTTGCCGCGCCACCCGATTGCCCTTGGACTGATATGGTGGTTGATTTGTTATTATTTGCGGTGGTCGGATTTGGTGGTTGTTGCACCTGCTGTTTGGTGGACTTCCTCCTTTGCATTGGCTTTTTAACAAGCATCCAAGAACCATAATCATTGTCTTCGATTTGGTTTCTAGAATCAGCATCACCATCATCCTGGTTTTTTCCAAGTTCTTCTCCACCTCGCATGCCATCCCCTTATGCCCTGCCCTTCCACATTTGAAACAAATCATTTTGAGCCCCTCATATTGAATCTTCCAAATTTGACCATTCAACCAGAATTTGGACAAGAGTGGCTTCGTTAGATCAATTTCCACACTTAAGCGGGTGAATTGACCTCTTTCAGCCTTTGCCGTGGTTTTGTCCACCCTTAGAACCTTGCCTATTTTGCTTCCAACCTTCTTCAGAAAGGTTTCATCAAAGTACTCAACTGAGAGATTGGGGATGCGTACCCATGCTGTGAGGAATTTGATCGAGTCATTGTCAGGAATGAAGTTAGGTACCCACTTCCTTATTGTCAAATAGTTGTCACCAAGCAACCATGGCCCTTGTGTAAGGACGTGATTGTAGTCATCCATGGACGAAAGACGGGCAATAAAGTCATTATTACCGACATCAGTTAAGGACCCCCTTGAGTTGCCATTTGGCCTTCAACCTCTTCATCAGAGACATGTAACCCACCTTTCCATCAAACAACTTGATGATGAGCGAATACTTCCAGGGTTGTCTCAATCTTCTTTTCTCCTCCTTAGATAAGAGGATTACAGGGCATTTCTCATCCTCCATGATATCTGGTGGTGGTTCATCATCATCGGATACTTCATCCTCCTCATTGTTGAAATCCATATCCGTGTTATTGCCATGGTTACCAGAAACAAGATCTCTGAAAGACATCATTGGTTGCGGCTGCGGTGGATTGAGAGATGGAGGGGATGGTTGAGCCGGATTACCCTTTGCAGTAGGAATAAGCTGTGTTTGAATTTCTTTGTTTTCATATATCCTTCTGCTGCGTTGGTCAAGTTAGTCGTCTGGTTTTGGTTTGCTATTGTCCTTCTTCGGACGACCCGGAGTGAAACTGAGGGCGGAAGAGAGGGAGAGGTCTGAAACAAGTGTATGGTTTTGAAAGTCTTTCCCGAGGAAAGGAAATATCATACAGAGAATCAAGCTGAGTCTCGGTTTCGAAGTAGTACCCTGATAAATAAGAGGAATTTTCTTTTAATGGGAATAGGTCACCGGCTTCAAACTGCGAGGGGAAGAGGGCAGAAGGTCTTCGAGCCTGATGTCATCGATTGGGAAAAAGGATAGAGCTTATGCTTTAGCTGCAAAGGCTTGGTTTGAATGCCGGTTTGAATCAATATTTTAATACTAGATAGCTCTAGTCTATTAAATTAAGCTGCCTCTATACGACCCAACCTTCCTTCTTCTTTCTTGTTCGAGTCGCAAGTGTTATATGAAATGAAATTGAGAAAAAAAGTAGAATCTTACGACATTTAAGATCGTCAACGAAAAGTTTCCTCCGATCCAGGTTAAGGTACGTAAAGGTAGAATAAGTAGTCAAAAATCTCGTAAGAAAAAAAAGATCTAACAAGCAGAGGAGATGCGCAAGTCAGGAGAAAGATCAAAAAGCTAATGGCTAGGAATGGACGGAAGGCTTCTGATCTTAGCTCCTGCGCCTTTCTCCTAGATCTTATGTTCGATAGTAGTAAAATAAAAAAGGCTCGATTGTTCGTCACAACCTGCCCCACTCATCATTCTCGCCTCGCTAAGAGGAGCCTTATGGATCCAATCTTGCTTTGGAGCCTAAAAAGGCAATCGGCAGCGGCATTCTCCCTCAACAAAAGAAGATTTTGGAATCATGGAAAGAAAAATGCATTTTTTCCTGGGGTGTTTAATCAGTAGTCTCACCGTTATTATTTTATATGGTTTTGTCGGGCAAGGCAGTTCTATTGTAATCAGTGGTCAAAATTATCTTTTTATGGGAATAGTCCTTTTTTGTGTTGTTCTCTTGTATCGTCTCTACTCTTTTCGCTTATCTCTTCTATTTGGGAAAAGAGTCGTTTTTCTCATTTACTATCTGATTTTCTTTCTAGGTGCGCTTTATATGTATTTTCTACGAGTATCCTTTTCATCAAGCTTGATTATGGTCTTCGCGGAATTATTCTCACTCTTTAGTGGCTTAAGTCTTTTTTTTCCGAGCAATATGATGGATGCTTCGAGTTCTGGGCCTGGGCCTAATGAAATCTCACAAGATGAGATATTCCGACTGGCCGAAGAGGAAGAGGCGATAAGAACTATGTTTAACGAAAGACCGCAAGATGCGGCAAGATGGCTCACAGAAAAAGAAGATCAATTAGCTGAGTTAATCCTCGAGCTACGAAAAGAAGAACGCATGCAAAAATGGGGCGCTTATAAAGTCCAATTTGCAATAGAAATTCTAACGGAAGAACATGGACCAGAAAAATGAAATGTTCTTTTAGAGGATATAAAGACCAACCGAACAGAAAGCTTGTACTATAAACAATCCAAACTGAGAAACCTGCCCACCGAGGCACAATGAAAAAGGGGGTACGGGGAATAAGAATAAGAAACTGTTATGTTAGAAGGAGCAAAATCAATAGGTGCCGGAGCTGCTACAATTGCTTCAGTGGGAGGACTTGTCATTGCGTGCATGAAATTGTGGACGTGGGAGGCGCTAAGCCAGCTTCCCTTTTGGGACTATATGCCCGCGATTCTCTTGGGCCTACCGTTTCTGATTGGGTCTTTGTTCTATCTTTGTTCTCATGCCGTAAGTTTACTTCATTTCCTCTTTGTATTTTATCCCAACTTTATGCAGAGGGTTTATGAAGAGAATGATCGGCAGAAACATAGCGCCTCCCCTATTATTATCTTACATAAATTCTCCTACAGCTGGCTGAGAGGAGTGGAATTGGAACCTGTGATTATGGTGCGCCCTGAACTGCTGCAGCAGCAGAATTCTGCGAGACCCGCAGGGGACACGCCCTCTTGACTTTATTCTTACTAATGATGGCCTTTTTGATTTCATTCGTATTTCGATTCTTTCCTTACTGAACTCTCATAACGGAGGGCCCACGTTAAACAGATTGGGCTCACAGAATACTTCAGGGCTGGAGTGAAGAGCCACAAAAGCACCTGTCAGGAACTGTAAAAAAAGGACCGAGAACTACATACGGTCTGAGACTCACTTCCTTGAAAAGAGGGAGACGCGTTATGTAGGCTGTGGCCATTCAAGAAATGTAACGGTTGCTCGACCAAAGCCGGTCAAAGAATCTATTATATGCCTGATATTTCCAGAAGACTGATGAGACTTACCAGAAGTGAAGTACAGAAGAGCAGGAAATTTCATATTTTGAATCAATTAAGATGTTCATAGAGAAGGAAGAAATGGGCAAATGTTAGCATTGTCAATGTCAATCTAATAGTTCCGTCAATTACTGAAATCACAGACGAAATCTGACAATAAGATGACTATTTTCTTACTTTTCCATATATATGAAACGGACAAATCAATCCCGAGGCTAGAATAGGAATATAAGAATACAGATTGAGATTAGCTACCATGCATAAAATCAATGAATTCTGCCTTGCCTTTAATTGTAGATTAGCTGTTCCTTTCAAGCGAATTAGCAAGAAAAAGAGAACAAGGAATGGATGTGATATCGGAATTATCGCTTGTTCAAGCTTTCTTGCAGGGTTTTGATCTTCCTCTTGGTTAGGGAATGGTTTCCCTTGTAATCCCCGTACTTGTTTCTAGCTCGGTTTCATCCATCTCATATCCGCAACCTTCACTCAAACGCACTGGTTTACCGGCTCCTCGGCCCCGTTTCGGAGCGCTACTGAGGTGCTCATTGGCTCCGTCGCCTTGTTGCTCAAGCTTAGAATACAAGATGAAATTCAACCTAGACTCAGCTTTCTTCTCTTAAGATATTTCCTTTACCGAGAATCAGATTCACTTTAAGGCTGCTAATAGACTATTAATTGCCAGGCAGAATGAATAAATTGTATAACCTATTAAGCTAGCGAATCTCAATATGAAGCATGAGCAGAGACATATACTTTGAAAGGGATCATTCAATGATGCAAGGGTTTATGCCTTCCTATTATGAAGCAACAGAATCGAGATATGAGAAATCCGTGCTTTGAAGCTAGCTAACCTCCAATTCATGTAAAACCTAGCTTAAGCAAAAAGTATATCATATATACCATAATCTACGAAGCTAAGAGCCGGCTGCTTTCTCCTCATATCCCGGTCTCTTCTGAGCCACCTCATTTCCCATTCAATAAATGCTCTTTAAACCGTCTCAAGTAAGCCCCCCTTTAAAGGATATCTCAATCTTCCTCAAGGCATAGCTAAAGGCATTTAAAGAATTGAAGAGTAGCCCTTGTCCCTATCGATGACATATGGTAATAAAACCTTTCCTCTCTTGCTCGAGCAAGTATCGCCCTGGATGAATTCGGTTAAAACCGGTGGATATAAACCAGCGATTAAAACCAGTACAATTAGAAGGTTGTCAGAAAACTTATTAGGAAAGGGAGCATTCACATATTAATGCAAGGGTTAATTCATTTCTTTTAGGCAAGGCAGCTAATCTAAATATACCCTTATGGGTAGAATAGCTAGTTTTTTTGACCTCAAGGTTTCTGTCTTACGCTTTCAATCAATCGAGGAAAGGCTTACGGTGGATACCTAGGCACCCAGAAGTAACTGGAGAACATTCTGTGCTCGGTTAGGAATGTCTATTTGCCAAACCCGTTATAGATGCCTAAAAATAAAGAATTATAGGAGAAAGGTTCTGGCCTTGAATGATACGCAAGGGGTTGGTTCTACCGCTCTGGAGTGGCTTATAAATCAAGTAGCTAGGCTTTCCAACAAATGTACCACTAATCGCATTTACTTACCTTCTTTCGGTATTATACAACTTCAGGACCAAGGGTTTTTTAAGAACATCACCCATATACCACACCACCAAGGACAAAAACATGCTCAAGCTGCGAAGACTTCTCCTTCTCTTCTCCTTACCATATGACTTAGCTTAACTCCTAGCGGTAAAAAGGGAAAGACATTTGAGAATGGGCCCATCGACCAAGATATCGATCCAGCCCAGAGAAAGGAAAGACAGATAAGAAAAGTCAGTCAATAAAGGGATGAGCAACAAGCAGAAGAAGGGAGACATCTTCTCTTAAGTGACAAAGAAATCCAGAAAAAATGCTTTCTAGGTTTAAAGGGGTATACCAGGTAGCTCGGCTTCTCCAAGGGCTATTCATATGAATCTATAAATGACCTTAAAGAAGATGGGCAGATAGGGCATAAAAAGAAGAAAGGAGCTGGGTCCGGATCATCCGCTTAATAAAAACAAGTACTAGTTCCTAGCTAAGAAAGACCCTCTACTGGCTATAGGGAAAGATATATGAGTTCAAGAATCGTTTTTTCTAGCCTGTATATATTAAGAGAGCGTGTTTCTCCTTAAACTCTAAAGCGAAAGAACAAGCAAGGGATTGTAGTGGTACACAGAAGTCATTATCAGTGAAGCTAAAGCTCTTTCGAACTAATTTGTAAATGAAACCGAGACATAAGGGAGAATGGAATAGGCCCTAGGGAAAAGAGGCAGCCCCTAAAAAGCCGCCCCCTAAATCAAGGTTAATAGGAAGGAATGAAGCCTTAATAAAGGGTCGATAGAGCTTCAAGAAAGTATCTATAGGCAAAAAGCTAGAATTTAGCTTCCCGGGAAAGGCTTATGCAAAGGTGTAGAAAGTGGGTCTAGGGTTTACCCTCTAATGTGAATGTCCCCACCTGATTTTTAAAGGGATGAAATGAAACCGTTAGAAAATACCCCGTGCCCATAAGCATTATGAAACACTTCAAAAGCCCTTACCAAGTAAGCTACGCAACCGTCTTTTATGAAAACAGTGTAAGAAGAAGGAGACCTCGTCGGGAAGAGGGTTAACAAACAAAGGAAAGCCCCCTTCAGAATACAAGATGAAATTCAACCTTTCCTCTTATCATGCACATCAGCCTTCGCACAGTCATGTCCAGCCTTCTGACACTTAGAACAGAAATCAGGAACCCATTCGTAAGTAATAGATTGCTCAAATGCCAGACCCTAACGGGTCCTCAACCAGAACTTCCTTCACCAAAGGTCTAGTAACATCAACCTCAACCATCACCCCCGCATTAGAGATTCTAGATTGAGTTGCGGTACAGTCAGAAGCACATAGAGGTTTCCCCAGAGTACTACCAATGCGACTCAACCCCAGCAATTGAGTGGTAGATTTGGCAATTAAATCCACAACGGTACCACCTTGAGAACTTCCTCATGAAAATGGAAATTAGGCTGCCAAGGCTTGACTATGGCAGGACGATTAGCAACTGTATAAGGTCCAGAATACAAGACTTCGTTCCTCTCCTCCATAGTCTTAAATCGAACCACAAAAGAACCCTCACTATGTCCAAATAGTTCAGGTGTAAGGGCTATTGCTTTTCAATGAAAGTTGAAACGAAATGAATAGATGGAGTATCGCCAATCACATATAGGAAAATAGCCTTAGCCCATTTCTTAGCTTCAGATTCAACCTCATTCTTAAGCAGACAAGCAGTTTTTTTACCTTGCTTAAGTGTAGGAGCAATATAGGAAAGACGCATACCTTTAGCCTTTAGTTAGCAGACTCCTCAGGTATAGGCGGCGTAGCCATGTCCAGACGACGCGAAACCACGCTGCGCCCTTGCCCACCACGGCCTACATTTGACGCAGCGGCAGAAAGAAAGAATCGCTGCTCCTTGCACTGTTCCATTAATCCCCGTAGAGCCCACTCCTTCTGGTGCAATCGAAACATTCGAAGGTCCTGACGAATCGATGCAGACACAGGCACAACCGGAGCAATCAGCGCACTCGATTGCTGTGTCTTAGGCTAAGCCATAGTAATAAGAGCTTCCCTAAGCCTTCTTAATTTCAGCTTCTCTCAGCTTGATAATATGTCGACCTTCAAACTTCAAAAATGAATTGAAATAATATCAATAAGGTAGGGAATCACTCGATCCCGCCCTTTTGATGCGGTGCTTTCTCGATAAAGAAAGTCAAGCAGGTAGCCGCCCATGGCAGTCTTGTTTGCGGGTGTACGATCTAATCCTAATCCTATACCCGCGGGAGGTTCAACTTCCTGTTGTTGAGGGGATTGAACTTCAAGCAGTAGGGACCGAAGCGAAGTCTGTTGCTCTTTGTTATTTCTCTTCCTGGGAGTCCACTCCTCGCTAGTTTGTCCAGAAATCTCTATTGTATTGTAATTTTCCTATAGTAGAAAAGCGCTTTCAAGCCATACCTCATAGGTAGCCATCCATGAAGGCATGAATGGAAGACTCAAGGGAAGACCAATTTCCTATTTTCCTCTCAAAAACAAGCTGCACTCTATGAACAGTACAAGCTACGCAGGGCGAAGAGTCACTATGTTTCCGAAGCATGGTTTCGTAGCCTGTGTCCCGCCAAAATTCCCCTGACGACGTTAGATTGTGTCGCTTATCGGCTGGCGACAGGCGCCTCAGCCAACTACAATCACTCCCGCCATGTTCTCCTTCGCCCCCAGCCTTCCTGGTAGGATCGGTATATGCTCTCCTTCCGCTCTGGATCAGTACGATACACGCTCTCCCCAGGGGTTAATGTTGCAAGGTTGATGGACCTGAGAGCCGAATCCCTTGAATTCTCTCCGTGATCGTAGTTCCCAATTTTCTGACTATGAAATGGCCTCTGTCAGCCTTACCAGCTGTCCGAGATGAGCGTCCAAACCGAATCGATCTTGCGGCCCGGCCCCCCGCTGCGCTCCTCCCATCGAAAAAACTCGGACCTGAAGCCAACTGGGGCGCCGTTATATTTGTGAAGCTTCATTCCCTTCACCTTAAAATACGCGGACGGCAATAGGTAATTCAGGCTCTTGCTTGATCGTGACACCTGTTGGGACCCTCGAAGGCCCCCCTGATCTCTTGGCTCTTGTGTAGACAATATGGTAAGAATAAAATTCCGAGACCAAAAGACGACTCCACGATCCTGCGCAGCTGACCTCCCTCAGCTATTTAGGCGCCTGATCTCTTCCCGTCTTCGTTTAGCAGCGAACTAAATAGGAATGATGACCTTGCTGTATGAGCCGACAAGGGGGTACCCATAATAGATACCAACCAAACTAGCTACTCGGTCGTTTCATTAGTCGAAAAAGCCTCGTGTTCTGTTCCTCCGACTTTGAGCTCGGAGCATGAGCGATCCCGCGTCCGAGAGTAGGATCCTCCTCATGAAGGCGTGCTGCTAAGTCTCGTTTTACATTTGCCTTGACCGGGCCTAAACACCTCCTCCAACAACCCCTGAGATCGAGGCACTGTAGATGGCGGATCATAAAAAGTTGCTTCATTAAATGTGACATGGAAATAAATGAAAACTCGACGACGGCACAGAGAGAGGCCTTTATGATCATCACTGTACCCGAGAAAAATGCAGCAATCAGCCTTAAGCTCAAATTTATGACGAATGGACTTCAATTCAAGATGTGGACATAGCATAAACATCCATAAGCCCGAAGAGATGAATAAGCTGGTGGGTGGAGCACCATGTAGGATTTCATAGGAAGATCTGTGATATAGAAGTGGTGTAGGTTGGTTATTGATAACAATAACAGCCGTATGAAAAGCTTCTGTCCAAAGATACATGGGAACCCCGGAATGAAAAAGCAGAAGTATCTACTCGTTACGGAATCTTAGGTTAGGTGTCAAAGTGTGGATTTCTTATTCAAAGTCAAGTTTGGTAATGCGTTAATTTATAGAGTAAAATGAATGAAGTGGCTCTATAAGTTTGTTAACACCTCCCCGGCGGAGGACCGACCACCTAAGGTAAAAACCTCCTTCATCTTCTCTCTTAGTTAGGGGCTAGTAGCCCTAGTCTCTCTCACCTAGGAGTCCCGTCCCGGCCATTCCTCTTAAATTAATATCCTCCCTTGGGGGACTCTTTCAATTGCTGTAAGACCGCTTCTCTTCTTCTGGGCCTGCCCCTTTCTTTGAATAACTCTACCTTAGTTGCTCTCTCAACTCCGGAGCTCTGGGACTAAGTAAATTCAAGACTACCCCGCTGAAAAAGGTGAGCAGCTTCAGTTAGAAGTTCCACTCTCCCTCATCCTATCTCTTGAAGAACCTATTGGAGACTATGATCAAAGGGCTTGGGGATGATACGGATTCGGGCGTAGGGTGTCTAAAAAGATCAATTTGATCGCCCACCTAATGGCCAAGGCCAGCCCCCCGGAGCAGCCCAACTTACATAAGGTAAAGGAGAGGGCTCTACTCCCAAGAGAGAACCCCGCCTTCGAAAGTAGAGACTGAAAAACATTACACGATCCCAATAGAAAATAAAAGATACCAAGACAGGTAAGTAGTATGATTACGGCAACTATATATCGTTGAACACGAGGAGATAGTTTCATAATGAAATGAATTAAAGATCGAGTCAAGGAGTTAAGTTCCGTTCGGTCCATGGCAGATTTGACTTCTATTCCGTTGCTAGTCTTGCGACTCATTTCATTTCCTTAAGTGAGAAAGCGGGCACTGGGTTACTTACGACCTACCGAACAAGTACCGGGTAGTGAATTCATTTCTGGTAAGAGCTTAGTTGTAGAAGCGAAAGGCAGAGAGGAGTGAAGTTTAGGAAAGAAGATTTAGAGGGAACGCTTTTGAAAGCCGGTCACCGGCAGCTCAAGCTCAATTCACTGGGGAGTGGCATACACCTTTCCAACGAGGGCGAGTCTGAATCCTTATTCGTATGTTTCCACACAGATTTGAAGAATGCCTACGCCGTAACCCGCCTAGCCGCCCCTCCCATTAGATGAAATAGACAAAAAAACGTTGTCTTCGGTCGGGACAGGATCAACCGCTCTTCTGCCTACTTCTTCCTATCTCTAGACTTCTCCTGCTAGCCGGGGCAAGTTCCCCTACTGAAAAAGCTAGAGAAAGGTTGCTCAGCCCCGACTTCCCTAGGCCCTTCGTTCAACTCGCCTTTTGGCGACTACACTTCCTACGATAGAAAAACCTTATTCGTAACCAAAGCTCCCTTCGCACTCGTTGACCAGGCTACTCGCTCTGTTGCAGATTGGGATTTGGCACGCTGAAGGTAGAGAGACCGGAGTCCATGTAAGACAGAAAAGAGGCAGTCTTTTCTTCTTTCGATGGGCCCTTACTCATGGTCGGACTTCCTCAAACAATTAGAGAAGGACCTCATCACCTACTAAAACCAATTACTTAGAGATGAGGAATTACACTGGTGTCCCGATCCCTACCCACCACCACTGCACTTCCTGTCTCCAAGGCATAACACCCCTGAAAAACAAGCAAAGCCTCTGAACCTTATCCCACACACAACGTGAATAGACACACTAAAAAAAAAAGTGTTCTAGACATTCATCCTCCTGACTGTATAGTACACACATAGGGGATACATTAGCAAACCCCCATCTAATAAGTCTGTCTCTAGTCATCAATTTCTGCTACAGCACTAACCACAAAACAAAAGCATACTTAGGCACATAGCCTTTCCACCAAACCAGTTTATACCATGCTACTGTCTCCTCAGCATGATAAAGTTTCCTCATTGCTGATCTAACAGAAAACTCTCCTGAAATAGAAGCATTCCATCTAACATGATCTTCTCTATGCAACTGCTGCAATAGAAGATTAGGAGTAGCTCTCTGAAATTCTTGCACCACTGTAGTATGTCTCCTTCCTCTAGGCCAAGACCTTTCTTCATCCTTGATAAACTCCACAACCTTAGATTGAAGAGAGAGTCCTAAGCATTTGAGAAGAGACTCAGGAAACTTCAAAAAGGACCCAAAGGATGCCAGGTATCAAACCAGAATGATGTATTCCTACCATCTCCAATACTGACAGAAATCGGCGGTTGCACTGATAGGACAGTAATCTAATCTATCTTTCCTGTCCTTGACGTGAGGAACTGGTTCAAAGCTTTGGCTAGAGCATCAGAGGATTTTTTTGACCAGCTGATCTGCTTGTATCGACTTCCGTCTGTTCAATACCGATACCTGTCATATTCCATATATGTTCTTTCTTCCGCTTCAAGCGATAGGAATGGGAGTGGCTCAACGAAGTAATGGTAATGGGATCTTAAGTCTCTATCCTTAATCTCAATGCGAGATCACGCACCCAAGAAGTTGAGATAGAAAGATTCAATCAAATAAAAGAGTACGGTGCCCGCGTCTACCCTTTGAGAGCTAGGGAAAGATTGACTTTTAGGCCCGCCGTATAGGAAAGGAATGTACATCGCTTTCTGCTTTTTCCCGAGCTTGACAGAAGGAATAGTAATCGGGACACGTAAACTCAACGATGGAAACCCCTTTCAAGGAGATAGAATAAGGTAAAGAAGGGCGAAAGAAAGACTGACCTAGGCTTCCTTCTCCTGCCCAATAGCTTCCTAAAGCCTCTTTCTTACAAGGAAGCTACTGACTCGATGTCTTTTCTAGCCTACCCACCGGGCAACTTCGTGCCCTTGTCACCCTTTCTTTTCAACTTGATTGAACCACTCGGCCCTCATGCTCCAATTCGATCTTTATCCTATTTCCGGGCTGACGAGAGAGATCCTCTACAGCCTGAGGCAGAGTACAGGGCAATGGTTCTTGGGACATGTGAATGAATTTGTTTCAAGCACTGCTTAGGGAAAGGTACTATTGCTTCGGATGCCATTCTGTCTACTAGAAAAGATGTCCCATCCCTTAAAACCAGTGATATCCCTTGCGAGAACTCTTTGGGGTATGCTAAGAGTGTAAGGAGTTAAGGTATCTAAGTAAGTGCCACAGCTTATTCCAATTCTAATTCAATAGCAGCTTCTATTCATTTTCCATCAGGTAGAACTCGGGGCTTCCTCTACGGATTTTTACGGGTTTATAAAAACTCTAACTTTTTTTTTGAAAGTTTGAAAGGAAATCTCAGGTACTCGCCCATAGTCAAGATCTCTGTGCGATGAAAGGCGCAGGCTCATCATATCGCGGTTCTTCTTCAGCACCAGCGGACGCAGTAGTATCCTTAGTATTTCCAAGATATTTCTGTGTTTTCTCTCAACTATCCCATTCTGCTCTGGCCTATCAACACATGAGGTTTGATGAATGATTCCTAACTCATCAAAGAATGGTCTGCACTGTTTATCATCAAACTCCAGAGCATTGCCAGATCTCATCTTCTTTACTTTCTTCCCATACTTACTGAGTTTCTGCCATCTTAACAAAGCTTTTGATTGCAGAGAAACTATCTGACTTGTATTTGAGCAAATGTACCCATGTGGTCCTGGAGTGGTCATCCACAATTGTGAGAAAGAATCTATGATTATTCCTTGTTGCCACTCTGTATGGTCCCCACACATCAATGTGTATGAGTTCCATTATTTGACTTGCCCTGGATTGGCTCTGAGTGTATGGCAGCTTGGTGAATTTAGCAAGGGGACAGGTGAGGCACACCTCATCACTCTTATGATTCAATCCTTCCAGTCCCTCTATTCTCTTCATTTTTTGGTAAGGAGTTTGACCAGGTGCCAAATAGTGGTTTTGCTGAGCTTTTTCTTCTTAGTCACAACTGCATGCAGGCACTTTAGGGTTCAGATTAGCATTCATAGCTATATTTCCAGCACTGATGTTCAGTCTTTTCATTAGCTCTCTTAGTGACTCATTCACCATGTAATACAGTCCATTGGATGCTTTACCTACTCCTCTGATTTCACCACTTTTGTTGTCTTGAATGATACAGTACTTAGGCATGAAATTGACTTTGCATTTTGAGTCTTCTGCCAATTTCTGAACTGAGAGTAGGTTGTGTTTGAATGCAGGGACATGTAGTACATTTTGCAATTGTATACTGTTCTTCAGATTCACCAATCCCTTGTGAGCTATCCTTGCAGTTTCACTCACCAGTTGGAAGACTTATAAGAGGCGGATTTCCTGTCTCTTTTACCTCACACAACAGATTCAAATCTCCTGTCATGTGATGTGATGCACCTGAGTCTATTATCCACACTCCTTCTTTCACATTTGCTTGAAAACAACTCACCATACCAGCATAACTAGAATCCATTTCTTCATCTGTTTCTGATCCATTTACCTTTGAGGGAGAAGGCAAAAGTTTCATTAACTGCTTAAGCTGCTGTGCAGTAAAACCACTAGGGGCAGAAGTACTACCAGTTTCACAATTGGTGCTCACATTTCCTCCAAATTTCCTTCCTACTCTGTTAGATCTTCCTCCCCTATTCCATCTGCCTCCTCTATTTCCTCTGTTACTGTTTCCATATTGGCCTTTTGGATGTGCAGATGAATAGCCTACAATGAATGGTCAAACACTTCTCTCTGACATGTCCTGCCTTTCCACAAGCAGTGCAACTCACAGTCTCATTTCCTTTGCTATACATAGCAAGTGTATCCTGCTCTACTTTCACAGGCTTATGAAGTTCTCTCTGAGCTTCCTCTTGCTGTAGCATACTACAAGCAGCCTCAACAGATGGTAATACTTTCATCATTAAGATTTGACTTCTTTGAGGTCCGTCCAAATGCCTCCTCTAATCCATTTAGAAATTGAAAAAGCTTAAACTCGCTTGTGCAATGCTTCCAGAAAACCTTTTATCTCACCATCTGTCTTACTCAAAACTGGAAGAGAACCCAGGGATTAAAGCTCTTCCCATAATCCTTTCATTTCTGTGTAATACTCAGTTGTGCGGGAATCCTGCAAGGTTTTGGCTCGCAATAAAGCTAGGGTCCTGATCGAGCAA